AGGTTAATCGTACTCTGGCAACTTTACGTAAGGCAGAGTTTGGTTTTTTGGGGTTGATAGTGGAAAAGTTGACAGATAAGTCACCCTTACTGTCACTCTACAGAACCGTACATGAGATTTTGACCTCATACAGCTCCTCGTTCAATTCTTTCGAAGTAATTGGATCCTTTTCTTCGTTCGAGAATTTCTTCCCTTCTTCCACTCCGTTCCGAAGAGTGACTAAGACCAATTCAGTCACGTTTTCATGTTCCAATTGAAGACTTTTCTTTTATGATCAAAGGAGAAGATTTCTCTTTTACCAAACATATGCGGATCAAATCACGATCTTCTAAAAAGATCAAGAACTCTTTCTCGATAGAAATCCCTTTGCCCCTCATCCAGAAAGAAGGATCCTTTTTGAGTTTCAATTTCTTCATTTTGAATCCGGGCTCTTCTACTTTTTTTTTGATTTCCTCGCTGCGCGCCTGGATTCTTTATTTCATTTCGAATTTTATTCTTCTATCCCATAGGTATACCCTTTGAATCCATAGAGAACCTTTTCTTCTTTATGAATCTATATTATTACATTCCAATTTCTTCCCGATACTTCTCAAGGAAAATCCCCAATTGGATCCAAAATTGACGGGTTAGTGTAAGCTTATCCATGCGGTTATGCATTCTTGAAATAGGAATCAACTTTCTGATCCTGGCTTTCGTGCTTTGGTGAATTGTCCTAGATCCTTTCGATGACCTATGTTGTGTTGAAGGGATATCTATATGATCCGATCGATTGCGTAAGGCCCGCGGTAGCAATGGAACTGGGGAAAGTATACAGAAAAAATAGTTCTTTTCTATTAGATTACTATTCGTTTTAGTATAAGTTAGTGATCCCCTTAGGGATCCCGGCTCTTTGAGTCCTTTCTTCCGTGATGAATTTTTAGCACCAGCCCTACATTTTTTCTCTGTGGACCAAGGGGCTAAGCAGGAAGAGGGTTCATGAGAGAAGTACGGGGGTCAACCTGCTTCAAATATACAACATGGATTCTGGCAATCCAATCCAATGGAGTTGGACCCTCATGTCGATCTGAATGAATCAGTTTTTCTACTCTGTTTTTGGTTGTTCGCCTAAACAAGAAAGGAATTCATTCTTGTTTAGGCAGTTTCTATCATCCATACATAGTGCTTTGATCTAAGATTTCAATTCATGCTTCAACAGTAGCATATGAACTAAGGTCGAAAATATCGAATAAACAAGTGTTTCCACGACTCTACCACCCGGCCAATCCTCTTCCACTTAATCCCCTTTTTCATGGCCATATATCTTTACGGATAAGGAATGGAGAAATCTTTCTCCTGTTCCACAAATCAAATGGTTCATTTACTCCGGGAGAAGCCATCTCTTTCTCAACAATATTTTTTTCATTTGATCCAAGAGCCTTCCCTTAGATAGGAACAGATTTGCTAAATACTGATAACTCTCCAACAGAATATGAGAAGAGAAAGATCCTTTACATAAGGAACTATGGATTCTAAGTCTTCTTTGCCATCTCTGACGACGAGCCAACAATTCAGTGTGCTTTTTTTGCTTATTGAACCAATTTTCATTGAAAGATGAAGAAGGATACTTATCTAGGTCTAGGTCAGACCTCTTCTCAAACAATTCTCGACGTGAAAACCAAAAGTCCAGCCGTATGACTACCAAAAAGAATGGCTGCGGAGGTTCCCAAATGAATCGGTTTATTAGAAAAACGCTTTGTTCTTTGGAAAATCTCTCTTTTTTCTGGTACAGAATTGTTCCACTCTGCAAGAACTCCGAATCTTTCTCTTGAAGCTCCTCCTCTTGAAGCTTATCTTCCTCGTGATCAAGAGGCCACTTGCCCTGAAAAGACTCGGCCCAATAAAGAAATCCGGATTTCATATGGATATTCTCAATTTCGAGATTATCAAATAGATAGCGCCTTATTTTAGCAGACCGAACTATTTGAAACTATTTGATTGAAGAAATCGTTTTCTATCTCTTGCGGGTTCACCGCTTCGTGCCCTTCTTCAAACTCCGATTCGTCTATTTCATTTCTCAATCTATCATAATGGATAGAAAAAGATTTCTGTTGCATCATATCTAACGGATTCCTTGGTTCGGACCGAAGAAGTAATGTCTCACTGAAATTTTTTTCTATCCTTTTCTCCCATTACAAAAGAAAGAGTTCAAATCTTCGCACTTATCACTTATCAGAGTCCATTTCATAAGGATCTTCTCACTTATCCGAGTCCATTTCATAAAAATCTTCTCAAGAATTACCCATGGTATATCAAAAATATCTTGAATTTTTGATACCAAGTTTGGTAATATCAAGTTGAAATAAATCTCGGAAAGGATGGATCTTATAAGTTTGAACCCACTCGTAGTTAAGATCGTGGGGAGATATTTTTTGTAAATATTGCACTCGTAGTAATAAATATTATCTTTTTATCTTTAATATCTCCCTCGAAAATGATCACAGAAATCAGATCTTTTTTTTTTTAAGGTTATCTTGATCCTACGTTTATTAACATATTTTTTTTTGCTTCGAAAACGAAAAAGACTCCAGTTTTCTTTCTTTCCGGATGGTAAAGATTTCTTAGAACATGGATTTGATTAACACTCCATGTTTGAATTGACACTGAGATACGGATGCAAGTTCTTAACTTTTGAATCAGATCGATTCATATATGATGAATAAAATCTCCAAAGAATTTCTAAAAAGTCCGTGATCGAGGAACTTTCTCTATAGCTATAGAATTTTGGATCGGCTGTAATTGGATCAAAATTTCTTGGTGGCGAGATGAAAGATCTTAAGGATTCCAGATTGGATTTCTTTGGATAAAGAGTCCTTGGAAAAACAAAAGATCCGTAAAACTTATTATAAATTTTTCGATAGAATTTAGATAATTTATACATAAAAGACTTGTACAAATTATCTCTTGTGTTACCCCTTTGTGGAAAATCCTGATCGTGAGGTATTTGTGTGTCAGAGATTCGCAGAGAAAGAGTCAAAAAAAATTGTTTTTTTTTTACCGACGTACAAAGAAGAAATTATTTTGTTGCGAATAAACAATATAATTCTTTTCAATTGGCTGGAATTTTCTACTTCAATGAGATTCGATCTTGTTAAATCATATTCAATATTGCATAAGATATTTTTTCCTTTCCTAATAAACCGATTTCCCAACCACACATTGTCGAACCAAAAATTCGATTCGTGCGGATTCTTCCCCCAACTAACCATCGGATGGATCATGTATACACAACAATAGAAATTCAAGATCTTTGTTATTTCTATCTTTGAATGAGATTTGAATTCCAGCTACGGTTTCATTACAAATCAAGTCCCTATTTTTTATGATCAGGTTTCTCGACCACCAGGAACTCCGAATGATACAGATATACTTTTTCTTTCTTGGAAGAACACAATGAATTTCTTCTCCATCCATAAAAAAACTCCCAGAAAAGGTTTTTCCTTTTGGAAGCGAAACAACCAAGTTATTGGAAGAACAAAAAGATTCTTCCCTGCATTCAACCGAACTAAGAAGCCCCCTCAAATCGAGATTTTTTCTTTCTATTAGATTTTGATTGTGGACACGATAGAGAAAGACTCCTGCTAGAACAAAAATCAAAGTCTTTAAAAAATTCTTTACGACAGCCTGCATTTGGCCGAAATCAATGAGAGTTTTCATGATCCTCCATATTTTTCTTATTTATTTTATATATATACGATAAAAATGAAAAATATTTTCTTTTTATTCGTATTGTATTTATTAAGTAATTTTTTCTCGTATTAACGAATTTTTTATCATAAACGAAATTTTTCTAGTATTGTATTAACGAATTAGCTATTTTAGAAACCTAAAGGTTTGCACTCATTAGAAGATCAGAACAGACAGATAAAAAAGCTGATTCCATTTTATTGCTGCAATGATTAATTGCATATTAATCTCGATTCTGGAAGTAACTATAATAAAAAGAAAATATAAGGCGGCTTTTACTTTTAATATCCATTTTTCGAATTGAATTCAAAAAAAAGTGAAGGAATCACAATCCTTTCAATTCTAAGATATATCTCTGTTCTGTCTTTTTTCATTCATATATTTGATATCAAGAAAAGATTAAGTAATACAAATCGTATCAATTAAGACATATATCATTTTTTTTTCATATTGAAATTTGAGAAATTTGACTTCGTGCTCCGAATGAATGATGGTTTACTCAATACAATATCTCTTCGGCGAAACAGCGGATATCTTGATCGGGGAAGAGAACGAACGGGTCAATCTCATATGACCCAATATGTTTGACAAGTCACACTATATGTCAAGCCAAGCTTTTCGGTTCCAGGACGGCGAAAAGATACTTTTGGTATTCCTATACTCAAAAATTTCAACCAAAAAATGCATATCCTTTATTCACTTAAATAAGGAAAGGTGAAAATCCATGATTTCTTGTCTTCATTCCTTTTTCTTCTATTTGATACATCGATTTTGATACACCGATTTCTTCTCTTTGATTTTGATACATGGAAGGGTTTTTTGATAGAGTAAGACAGAATGGATTCAAAAAAACTGTAACGAAAGGATTGATCATTCGAATAAGTATCCATTTATTCTCCAATAATGCAATCTTCCCCTTGCGTATTGGTACTTATCGGGTATAGAATAGATCTGCTTCTCTTTGTTCTTACGAACAGAGTTGTTCCCTTATTTTTCTTTTCAATGAGATGAAATAAAAATGAACCACAGAATCTACTAAAAAAAAGTTTAGGTACACAATATATCGTCTTCTTAGTTTAATACGTACGAGAAAATCAAGTTTCTATTTCTCTTTGATAAAGGGGTATTTCCATGGGTTTACCTTGGTATCGTGTTCATACTGTCGTATTGAATGATCCCGGTCGACTGCTTTCTGTTTCTATAATGCACACAGCTCTAGTTGCTGGTTGGGCCGGTTCGATGGCTTTATACGAATTAGCTCCTCTGACCCCGTTCTTGATCCAATGTGGAGATTATGATCAGAAATATTATTTCATTAATTGCATCCATGGCTGAATGGTTAAAGCGCCCAACTCATAATTGGCAAATTCGTAGGTTCAATTCCTACTGGATGCACCCTAATAGGAAGGGTCAAAAAGTCTATCGGAATTGGCTCAATGGGATCTTCCATAACGAATTAATTGGTATAGTATATTCATACCCTAACATAGGAAGAGTAAGAACTAGAATTCTGATCGATACTAAAACTCATAGGGAAGAAAATGGATTTATGGATGGAATCAAATATGCAGTAGTTAGAGGAAAAAGTCTTCGCTTATTGGGGAAGAATGAATCTTTAATGAAATACCAAAATCCAGAGGATGTATTTGCGCGATAGGCTCATTTATGGACTTATTGTGAAAATTGTGAGACATCCATTTACAAAAAATATGCACAAAAAAACAAATCTATTTGTCAACATGGTGCATTTCATTTACCAATGGAGAGTTTAGATCGAATCGAATCTTTGATTGATTGATTCGGGTACTTGGGATCCTACGGATGAGAATATAGTTTCTATTGATCCCTATGAGATTCTTAGAAAAAAGAAAGAGAAGAATACATAGAGGAATAGATTTCTATATATAGAAATATATATATATATTATATATATATATATATTTTTTTTAATAAAGGAGAAATTCTCCTAAGATACCGAGAGGAAGGAGAAGTAGATAACCATTTGTTCAACAATGACAAATTATTACACGAGGAAGAACTTGAAGACCTTGTATACATACTTCTAATGTCGAATCAGGATCAACAAAGAAAGAAATCAAGGATTGAGTCGAACTAAGGTAATAGCTATGAATAGTCATCTTCTACCCCGAAAGGGCTAGAAGAATGGCACCTATTATGGGACATACAATGCATTACAGGCGTATGATCATTACGCTTCGACCGGGTTATTCTATTCCACCTCTTCTAGAGATTCTTTATTCTATTCCACCTCTTCTAGAGAAAAGAACTTAAAGAAAAATACTTAATAACACGGCGATACATTTATACAAAACTTCTAGTCGGAGCACACGCAATGGAGCCGTAGAAAGTCAAATGAAATCCAATCCACGAAATAATTTGATCTATGGACGACATCGTTGTAGTAAAGGTCGTAATGCCAGAGGAATTATTACCGTAAGGCATAGAGGGGGGGGTCATAAGCGTCTATACCGTAAAATCGATTTTCGACGGAATCAAAAAGACATATCTGGTAGAATCGTAACCATAGAATACGACCCTAATCGAAATACATACATTTGTCTTATACACTACGAGGATGGTGAGAAGAGATATATTTTACATCCCAGAGGAGCTATAATTGGAGATACCATTTTTTCTGGTAAAGGAGTTCCTATATCAATGGGAAATGCCCTACCTTTGAGTGCGGTTTGAACTATTGATTTACGTAATTGGAAGTAACCAATTAGGTTTACGACAAAACCTAGAAATCGATCACTAATCCATTTGGAGTACCTCTATGGAATAGACCTCAACAGAAAACTGTTGAGTAAGGGCAGCAAGTGATTGAGTTCAGTAGTTTCTCATAGAAAATTATTGACTCTAGAGATATGGTAATATGGAGAAAATTGTTTGAAGCACGCACAGAACTGGAAGCGCCCCTTCTTTCAAAGAGAGGAGGACGGGTTATTCACATTTCATTTGATGGTCAGAGGCGAATTGAAAGCTAAGCAGTGGTAATGAAGATCCCCCGAAGAGATGTCTCCTACGTTACCCGTAATATGTGTAAGTATCGACGTAATTTGATAGAGTCATTCGGTCTGAATGCTACATGAAAAACATAAGCCAGATGACGGAACGGAGAGACCTAGGATGTAGAAGATGATAATATGAATGATTCGGGAGATTAGGATTCCTAAATATCCACTCATGTGATACTTCATTATACGATGAAAAGATCTATTTTTTTCTATATCATCATATACATCTAGAAAGCCGTATGCTTTGGAAGAAGCTTGTACAGTTTGGGAAGGGGTTTTTTTGATAAAAAAGAAGAATCTACTTCAACCGATATGCCTTTAGGCACGTCCATACACAACATAGAATTCACACATGGAAAAGGCGGACAATTAGCTAGAGCAGCAGGTGCTGTAGCGAAACTGATTGCAAAAGAGGGTAAATCGGCCACATTAAGATTACCATCTGGGGAGGTTCGTTTGATATCCCAAAACTGCTTAGCAACAGTCGGACAAGTGGGTAATCTTGGGGTGAACCGAAAAAGTTTGGGTAGAGCTGGATCGAAGTGTTGGCTAGGTAAGCGTCCTGTAGTAAGAGGAGTAGTTATGAACCCTGTGGACCATCCACACGGGGGCGGTGAAGGAAGAGCCCCAATTGGTAGAAAAAAACCCGCAACTCCTTGGGGTTATCCTGCGCTTGGAAGAAGAACTAGGAAAAGGAGAAAATATAGTGATAGTTTGATTCTTCGTCGCCGTAAATAGGAATATTCAAAATCGAATTTTTGGAATTCGAAATAATGTGATGGGCGAACGACGGGAATTGAACCCGCGCATGGTGGATCCACAATCCACTGCCTTGATCCACTTGGCTACATCCGCCCCTTATCTAGCTAAAGAAAGGATTTTCTCTTTTTTCCATTCATCATTATTGTTTTTATTCTGACCTCGATACTTAGATCGAGATATTGGACATAGAATGCCAATCTTTACTATGCAAAAAAAGGAGTAATCAACTGTGATAGGTCAAAACAAAAGATTTGTAGCAAAGAAAAAGAAAAGATATGTAGCAAAGAAAAAGAAAAGATATGTAGCTAAGCATTTATCGGAAAAAACGGAAAAAATAAAAATGGGGCAGGAGAACGAAATCATAAGAACTTGGTCTCGGGCATCTACTATTACACCCTCCATGGTTGGCCGTACAATCGCTATTCATAATGGAAAGGAACATATACCTGTTTATATAACAGAATCTATGATAGGTTACAAATTGGGAGAATTCGTGCCTACCCGTTTTTGGGGGATAGATGCAATAAATGATAACGATAATAAATCTGTAATGAAGAATCAAAAAAAATAGGGATCAAACATAAGGAGAAAGAATCTTATGAAAAATTTTAAAAAGCTAGCGGATAACCCTATGAAAAAGAACTCAAGTTCAAGTAAAGGAGTCCAAGTTTTAGCTCAACATATAGGTATTTCTGTTTCCAAAGCGCGAAGAGTAATTGATCAGATTCGCGGACGTTCCTATGAAGAAACAATTATGATACTAAGTTTCATGCCTTATCAAGCATCTTATCCCATTTTCAAATTAGTTTATTCTGCAGCAAAAAATGCTAATCATAATATGGGTTTAAACGAAGCTGATTTATTCATTAGTAAAGCCGAAGTCAATAGAAGTACTATTAGAAAAAAGGCAAGACCCCGTGCTCAAGGACATAGTTATCCAATAAAAAGAAGCACATGTCTTATAAAAGTCGTACTCAAGGAAAAACCGAAATCTTTATTAAATCAATCTAAAATTTAGATTCCTTTTCATTTAAAAAGATATGGATGAAAAAAAGAAAATAGAGAATTATGGGACAAAAAACAAATCCACTTTGTTTCAGACTTGGTACAACCCATAGTCATCATTCTGTTTGGTTTGAAGAACCAAAAAATTATTCTACGAGTATACAAGAAGATCAAAAAATACGAAATTTTTTCAAGAATTATGTACAATATAGAATCAAAAAAGGTTTACAAATTGGTACCAAGAAATATTTAGAAAAATTAAAAAAAATAGAGCAAAAGAATAAAAAACAAAAAAGTAAAAAAAAGAGAATATCTTTACCTCCCTTACCTCCCTTAGGCTTTGAAGGAATTATACGTATAGAAATTGAAAAACAAGGATTTAGAACACAAAAAACATTTATACGAGTCATCATCTATAGCGGATTCGTACCAAAATTCTTATTAAAAGGGAAATGTTTGGCAAAATTCAAGAAAAATGTAAAAAAACAAGAATTCTTTTCTATATACCCCAGATTAATTCGTATTCAACTCAAAAGAGCTGAACAATTATATAGCCAACCTAATCTTCTTGCAGAATTTATAACCTTACAATTAAAAAATAGAGTCCCCTTTAGAAAGACAATGCAACAAGCTATTGATTTAGCTAAAGAAACAGATACAAAAGGAATAAAACTTCAACTCGCAGGCCGTATCGACGGAAAAGAGATCGCACGTAAAGAAGGTAAAAGAAAGGGTAAACTTCCCCTACAAATAATTTGTGCCAAAATAGATTATTGTTCTCATACAATTCAAACTATCAATGGAGTTTTAGGCTTAAAAATTTGGATATTTAGAAAGTAGAGCAAAGTAGAAAAAAATGACTTTGTCTTTCTATATTTATAGCAACTAGAACTATTTTTTTAAAACGCATAAGCCGACCCAGTTTACGAATTTATTCGAAATATCAACGAATTCCTAAGATTCTAGGTGGAATAGGAATTGTAATTCTGTCTACTTCTCAGGGTATAATGACAGATCGAGAAGCTCGACTTCAAAGAATTGGAGGAGAGATTTTGTGTTATATATGGTAATCCTCAAAAAAATAGACAAAAAAGCTGTCAATAAAAAAAAATAATAATAATTTTGTATTTTAGAAAAAATTATAATTATTTTTACGTTATTTAGCAGTTAAGTCTATTAATCCATATAATCGAGGAAAAAGATATGAAAGAGAAAAGAAAAACCAACATAGATATCAATAAAAAAGAGCAATTTCTTTATGAAGGAATAATTGTGGAACCGATCAAAGATATCTTTTTTTTTATCTTAAAAATCAAACCGTTGTGAGTTATCTAAATGAAAGAGAGCAATTTCTTTCTAAAGGACTTGTAACCCATCAAAGATATCATGTTCCACGTACGTCTGCATCATAATAGTCAAATCGTTGTGGGTTTTCGATCTTTCAATATGCGCCGTAATCGTATACGTGTGTTACTAGGGGATAGAGTCAAGATACAAATAAGTGAATTTGATTCACAAAGAGGGAAAATTTCTTATCGATTTCCCCAAGATAGAAAAAAAAAAGACAAATTCTTTGATTGATTCTATTAGAGAAAAACGAGGAATTCGAATTAGTTAGGGTTAAATCAAAATTGAATTGACTCTTTTAGTATAATTGCTATGCTTAGTGTGTGATTCGTTAGTTTTTTTTTCTTTCAAAGTTAGAATTGAAAAAATCAACTAATCCTTACTAAAAACTTATTTCATAATAAAAAAAAACTAAAAACCAACCTATTGCTTCGTATTATCAAGATCCTAAGAAACAGTCACTATATGAATAAATCATATATTTGTAGCAACTGAAATCTCATCTTTTTTCTCTAATTCATAGAGAAAAAAGAGGATTATCCAGTGTTTAGTAAAAAAAAAAAGGATTTTTAGAAAAGGAGGGGTGATAGAAAGAAAGAACAAGATATCAATGCTATATGATCCCAATATGTATGGTCTATAAATCATGTGATAAAAGAAAAAGCAGTGTCACAAAGCATCAATAATCAAATATTCAATTCAAAAATACATAAAAAAGAGAAATTTTAATAAAAAAGAATAAAGAGTCCTGAGTTAAGAAAACTAAGGAAATTGACTCAACAACAAATTTTGTTGGAAGCTCCATTGCAGAGTTTAGACCTAACCATGAATAGAGAAGCTATGGGAACGACAGAACCTGTGACTATGTAGAATTCTATTCAAAAAAATTCTAAAAATTCATTAGGTGGGATGGCGGAACAAACTAAGAAAAAATTGAATTATTTATTCTGAAAGTCATGAATTGAACCTACGAATGAAAGAAAAAAATGAAAAAGAAAACAGTAAATATTCGCCCGCGGAATACCTAATTTATTTACGAAAAATAATTTTGACATTATTCAATAGAAATCAGGAAAGAAAAGATTCTTTATAAAAGAAAGAAGCATCATATTCTCTATTCAAATTTCAATATGCACAAAAGAACACACATCTCTGCCTTAATTTATCCTATATAGAAATAGATTAATTCCTTTTTTTTTTTTTTTTGAAAAAATCGAATTTCA